ATAAAAATAGCTAAGCTTTGGTTAGAACGTTGATTTTACTCTACTAATCACAAAGATATTGGAACAATTTATATTATTTTTGGTCTTTGGTCTGGTCTAATAGGGACTTCTTTAAGTTTGTTGATTCGGGCTGAATTAGGGCAGCCTGGTTTATTATTAGGGGACCCCCAGTTGTATAATGTAATTGTTACTGCTCATGCTTTTATTATGATTTTTTTTTTGGTTATGCCAATAATAATTGGTGGGTTTGGTAATTGATTAATTCCTTTAATATTATCTGGCCCTGATATAGCTTTTCCCCGTTTAAATAATTTGAGGTTTTGGCTTTTGCCTCCAGCTTTAGCCCTACTAGTAACTTCTTCTTTAGTTGAAAAAGGTGCAGGTACTGGTTGAACTATTTATCCCCCATTATCTTCTTATCCTTATCATAGAGGTCCTTCAATGGATTTTACTATTTTTTCTTTGCACTTAGCTGGTGCTGGTTCTGTTGTTGGTGCTATTAATTTTATAACTACTGTTATAAATGTTCGGAGTCGTGCTATAGTTTGACATTTTGTTCCTTTATTTCCTTGATCTGTTTATGTTACTGCTTTTTTATTGGTTGTTGCTGTTCCTGTTTTGGCTGGTGGTATTACTATGCTTTTAACTGATCGAAATTTAAATACTTCTTTTTATAGTCCTCAGGGAGGTGGCGACCCTATCTTGTTTCAACATTTGTTTTGGTTTTTTGGTCATCCAGAGGTATATATTCTTATTTTACCTGGATTTGGTATGATTTCCCATATTATTGCTCATAGTTGTGGTAAAGAACATGCCTATGGTATTTTGGGGATAATTTATTCTATAATTTGTATTGCTATTCTTGGTTTTATTGTTTGAGGCCATCATATGTTTACAGTTGGAATAAATGTAGATACTCGAGCTTATTTTTCTTCTGTTACTATAATTATTGCTGTTCCTACGGGAATTAAGGTTTTTAGTTGGATTGCTACTATGTATGGTGCTCGTGTGCCTTTTACTCCTGCTATGTTTTGGGCTACTGGTTTTGTTTTTTTGTTTACTGTAGGGGGTTTAACAGGAATTGTTTTATCTAGAGCTTCGTTAGATGTATTACTTCATGACACTTATTATACAGTTGCTCATTTTCATTATGTTCTTAGAATAGGTGCTGTATTTGCTTTGTTTAGTGGTTTTCATCAGTGATACCCTTTATTTACAGGTTTAGGATTAAACCCTATGTGGAGGAAGTCTCAATTTTTTTTGATATTTTTAGGGGTTAATATTACTTTTTTTCCTCAGCATTTTTTAGGTTTAAGTGGTATACCACGTCGTTATGCCGATTATCCAGATGCTTATGCGTCTTGAAATAGTGTTTCTACTTATGGTTCTATGCTTTCTTTTATTGGTTTATTATATTTTATTTTTATTATTTGGGAGTCTTTATTGTCTCAGCGTTCTTTAGTTAGTAGATCTCATTTACCTTCTATAGCTGAATGGTATAGTAAAAAATTTCCTTTATCTCATCATAATCGTAATGAGAATCCTTGAGTAGTAGATAATATTAAGAAGGAGCGTATTTGGGGCCCTAAGTGGTAAATAAGGTAGTGTAGTGTGCACATAAGGTTTTGGTCCTTAAAGAATAACTCGATGTTTCCTTGTTAAGGATGAGTCGTTGAATGCAACTTGGTTTTGAGGATGCTTGTTGTTCTAATATAAAGAACTTAATTGCTTACCACGATCTTGTGATGTTTGTTGCTGTTGTTGTTTCTGTTGTTGTTTTTAGATTTATAGTTGGTGGTATTTGAAGTGAATTTACTTATCGTTGTATCGGAACTAGTCAAAAATTGGAATTTGGTTGGACTCTTTTTCCGATATTTTGGTTAGGTGTTTTGATTGGCCCTTCAATTCATGTTTTGTATGTAATAGATGAAGTAGTTAATGCTTTTATAAATTTAAAAGTTATTGGTCGTCAATGATATTGAAGTTATCAATATCCTGTAAGAGTTAATGGTTTGGTAGATAATTTTACTTTTGATTCTTATATAGTTAGAATAGAGGAGTTAAAAGAGGGGGATTATCGTTTATTAGAAGTTGACAAACGTGCAGTAATTCCGGCGGAAAAAACTGTTCGTATTTTGGTTACTTCTATAGATGTTCTTCATTGTTGGACACTTGGTGGAATGGGTGTAAAGGTTGATGCTGTTCCAGGTCGTTTAAATCAGGTTAGAGTTAATTCTTTTCGGTGTGGAGTATTTTTTGGTCAATGTTCTGAGATTTGTGGGGCTAATCACTCTTTTATGCCTATTGTTGTTGAGGTTTTGCCTTTAGGATTTTTTAATTCTTGACTTTTGGGTTTAAGAAATTCTGAATAGTACTAAGATGGCAGAATAATTTAATGTGTCAGATTTAGGCTCTGGATATGGGGAGTTTATCCTCTCTTAGTAATTAAATTTTGTTATAGGAGAATGGCTGAGTTTAGGCGGTGGGTTGTAGCCCTTCTTATGTGGAATTTTTCCTCTTCTTCTATTTTAGGGTGGCAGATAATGATATGCGTCAGATTTAAGACCTGGAGATGGGGGTACCCCCTCCTGGGGCAGTAGTTAAATTGATAACGTTGTTTTGTCAGGACAATATTGTAAGTATAGATTCTTGCCTGCTCTAAAATGTTTTTAATTTTGGGGTTGTGAATTGTTATTGCTGGTTTGTTACCTTTATTTTTTCAGCGAAAACATTTTCTTTCTGTTTTATTATTATTGGAAGTTGTAAATCTTGGTTTATTTATTAGTTTTCTTGGGGTGATTAATAATTTTGGTATTTCACCATTTTGTTGTTTGGTTTTTATTACTATTGGTGTTTGTGAGGCTGCTTTGGGCTTGTCTTTGTTAGTTGTTGTTGTACGAAATTGAGGTAATGATCATGTTGATGGTTTTGGAGTTACAAAATTTTAGAGTTATTTTATTCAATTGTTGGATTTTTCGTTTTGTTTGTTTTTTAAGGTAATTAGGTATTATAATATTTTTATTATTTAATATTTGTTAGTTAAACTAATTGTTAGATATTTGCTTTAAGGCCGAATAGATGCTTTAGTTAGCTTGTTTAACTTATGGGGTTGAGGTGTAGATTAGCCGGCTGAATAATACTAAGTTATTGCTTGGCTTTATTTCCTCTTTACTTAGTATGAAATGGTATTGGTATGAGTTTAATTATGGAGTGAGAAGTGTTTGAGGTTAGAAGGGCTTTGTTTGTATTTCCTTTTATTATTGATTGCGCTAGTTTAGTTTTTTCTTTTGTAGTTTGTTATATTACTAGAATAGTAATATTTTATTCTGGTGGTTATATATATGGTGATGAATTTTTAAGTCGTTTTGTTTGATTGGTAATTTTTTTTGTTTTATCTATAAATTTTTTATTATTTATTCCAAGTCTTTGGGGACTTATATTGGGATGAGATGGTCTTGGTATTACTTCTTTTGCTCTTGTAGTTTATTTTCAAAATCCAAAGTCTTTAAGTGCTGGGATAATTACTGCTTTAATAAATCGCGTTGGTGATATATTTTTAATTTTGGCTATTGGTTTATTTTCTATTTGCGGCCACTGAAGAATGTTATATATGTGAGGTCATTTAGATTGTGTTATACTTGTTGGTAGTATTTTTGTAATGTTTGCTGGTTTTACTAAAAGTGCTCAAATGCCTTTTTCTTCCTGGTTGCCAGCTGCTATGGCAGCTCCTACTCCTGTTTCTGCTTTAGTTCATTCTTCCACTCTTGTAACAGCGGGAGTTTATCTGTTATTTCGTTTTTTTGATACTTGGAGAAAGTACAGAGATTTAGTTTGAATTTTAGCTGTTATTTCAATTTGTACCTTGTTAATGGCAGGGATTGGTGCAAATCTTGAGATTGACTTTAAGAAGGTAATTGCTCTCTCTACTTTAAGACAACTGGGGATAATAATATTATGTTTGTCAGTTGGACTTTGTAATTTAGCAATGTTTCATTTGCTTACTCATGCTATACTTAAGGCCTTGCTTTTTATATGTGCTGGTGCAATCATTTATGATGGTTGTGGGGGTCAAGACGTCCGTTTTTTTGGTTCGGTAAGACGTCGACTTCCTTTGACTATTGGTTGTTTTAATGCTTCTAATTTTGCTTTGTGCGGTATACCTTTTGTAGGAGCTTTTTATTCTAAAGATTTAATTTTGGAGTTATGTTTGACAAATTCTGTTGGTTGATGAATTTTAGTTTTGCTTTTTATTGCTACTGGATTAACAGTTTGTTATTCTATTCGTTTATCTTATATTGTTTGTTGGGGTTATTTGTCTGTTAGAAGATTAGTAAGATTTTGTGGTGATAATTATAGTATAAAATTTTCTATGTTTGGAATAGTAGTAGGTGCTATTGGATGTGGAAGTTTTCTTCAAAGAGGGATTCCTGTGTTTGAAGAGTTGTTTCATATAACTAAGAGTATTAAAATTTCTGTAGTTAAGCTTTTGATGATTTCTCTTTTTTTTTCTTTTTTGTTTATTATTAAAGGGGAATCATCAGTTGTACATATGTTTAAAGTATTTTTTCGTAGTGTTTTAAGATTTTTTTCTTCTATATGATTTTTAGCTTTACTTGGTGGTCACTTGGCTACTAATATAGGGATAAACTTGTCTAAGAGATTTTTTAGTTATTTAGAGCAGGGATGAAGTGAAATTTGTGGCGGAATTGGTTCTTTTAAGGTTGTTAGTTTTTTTAGATTTTTAAATCAACGGTTACAAAGTAATTTGATTACTAGTTCTTTGGGTTATTCTCTATGGAAGGGTCTAAGTATTGGAGGGATTTTAAGTTTTAGATTTTTTTCAATAATGGGAATTGAATAGGGTTTTAATTTAAGTTGACTTAGCTAAGTAAGCACTCTGTTTAATATAGAGAGAAATTGATTTTGTATCATTAGTTGACTCATATGATGAGTGTTGTTCTGACATGTTTTTTGACGAGTATCTTAATTTTAAGGTTATTTATTTTGTTCTTAACTTTAAATGTTGATGGTGTAGTTATTGAGTTGGAGATGTTTAGAAACAGCGCAGCTTCTTTTACTTTTCCTTTAATGTTTGATTTTTTAAGTTCATTATTTTTTTTTGTAGTTTTATATGTTTTAGCGTTAGTTTTATTTTGTTCTAACGTTTACGAAAAGGGCGGTTTTAATTTAAAGCCCTATGTCTCACTAGTAAGGTTTTCTGGGGTTTTTACAATTTTTTTATTATTTGTTCCTAGTTTTTGAGGCTTAATATTAGGATGGGAGGGCCTTGGAATTGTTTCTTTTTGTTTTTTGTCTTATTTTAGTGGTGATAGCTTATTTAGTCAAAAAATTTGAAGTGTTATAGTTAGTCGAATAAGAAGAATATTTGTGGTTTTTAGTATTGTATTGTTTTCTATTTCAGGACAGTGGGGAATGTTTTATATATGGGGACATTTAAATTGTGTTATAGCTGTCAGAAGAGGTTTTGTTGTGGCTGCTGGTTTAACTAAAAGTGTTCAAGTACCTTGTTTTTCTTTTTCTTTTATTGATTTAGATAATCGGGTATTTATTTTTATTTGTGCTCATTGCTCTTTTTTGTTGATAAGTGGAGTTTATTTACTAATTCGCTTTTTTGACACTTGGAGTAGTCATAGAAGGCTAATTTCTGGGCTGTTAGTTGTGTCTTTTTTTATAGTACTCATTGGTTCTGTGGGTGCTAGTTTTAAAGTTAAGTTTGTTGAGGTAGCTTCTTTTTGTTCTTTAAGCCAATTAGGAGGAATATTACTATGCCTATATGCTGGATTTTATAATGTAGTTGTATTTTATTTTTTATCTTTTATTATGGTAAGAATGTTGTTTTTTACTAGGGCTAGGATTATTATATTTAATGTTTGGGGAACTAATTCTTTGGGTTGCTCTAAGTGGGTGAAGTATTTATTCTCTTTTTCTTCTTGTTTTTTTAATTTATTAAGTTTTTCTTTTTATATTCTCCCTTTTATGGCAATTTTTTATTGTAAAAGTTTTATTTTTGAATTATGGGATGGGAGTCCGGAAAGTTGAATAAACTTTGTTTTTATTTTTATTTCTGCTATTTTTATAGCTATTAATTCTTTTCGTTTATTAACTATTGTTTATTCAGGGGCTTCTACTGAAAATTCATCATTTTCAGGGTTTGTAAGATCAAAGACTTTCGTTTTATTTATAATTTTTAGTTTTATTTTATTCGGATATTTTTTCGGAAATAAAATTGGGTTTTTTAGAGGGATTTTTTCTATGACAGATGAGATATTGAGTATTACTATTAATATTTTGTTGACTTATTTTTCAATTCTTGCTGTTATTTTTATTGTTTATATTTTTGATCCACTAAATAAATTTTTTTTAAAGGCCGTAAAATCTTTTTTTTTTGGAGGAATTAGTCGTTGTAAACTGGATAATAACTCTTTCGATTCTTCTCTTAGATTTAGGATGTACCTGGATGGGGGATGAACGGAAATTTGTCCTAAGGAGCGGCTTCCTCGTAAAAATTATTGATGGAGTTTAGATAAGTGATTCGGGACATATAAATAAGTTAGTCTAGTTAAGTTAGTTTAAAGAAAACGTTAGCCTGTGGAGCTAAAGATGAATTTTAATTCATTTAACTTTATTTGAATATAATATTATTTTAAAAAATTGGGTATTCTATTATAGAGGCTGATTTTCAGAGAAGACTTGATTTGTCCCCAATTTATGCCTCAAATAGGTCCTCAGGCTTGAGTTTTTGTGTGTATGTTATTTTGGTTAATACTTTTAAGTACTAGAGTTAGCGTTTGGTGGGTAGGGTGTTTCCCTAGCCGAATTAAAGTAATTTGTGGTTATTTACCTCTGTTTAATATTAAAGAATTAAATGGTGCTATTTTGAAATTTAGCAGTAAATTTAAACGTATGGGTTAGTAGTAGGTGGTTAGATTTTTTTTTTGTTTAGTTGTTGGTGTAACTAGGGTTTTTATTCGTTTAAACCATCCTTTAAGTATAGGAGCTATGATTTTACTACTTAGTGGTTTAAGATCAATCCTTATTGGGATGGAAGTATCTAGATGATTTGGTTATGTTATTTTTTTAATTTATGTTGGAGCTTTGTTAGTGATATTTGCTTATGTTGCTGCTTTAGCTCCAAACCCTGAGTTTAAGTTAAGTTTCCTTTTTTTTGTTTTTATAGTAGGAATTATTGTGTTTTGTTATTTAATTAGTTTAGTATATTGGCCTTTTAGTGAAAGCCAAGTTTTAAATTTAGTAGGTTTTATTTATGGGAATAGTAATGTTCAAAGTTCTATAGCTTCTTCTGATGGTTCTTTTGTTTTAGTGGGTTTGGGGGTTCTTTTACTTTTGGTATTAGTAGTAGTTTGTAAAATTTGTCGGTTTTATAAGGGTCCTTTGCGTTTATTTTAGTAATTGGGGGGTTACATGGTTAATGGGCAGCAAAAAGTGTATTTTAGGCGTGGGCGCCATGGATTTCATGTGGTTAGAGTTAGCCCTTGACCCGTTTTGACGGCTGTGGGAGCCTATATTTTGACGTTAGGGCTAGTTATTTGATTTCATGGTGGTAGGTTATTCCATGTTTGAATTGGTCTTTGTACTATTGGTTTTATATCTTCTTTGTGGTGGCGAGATGTTATTCGTGAAAGGACTTACGGAGGAAACCACACTTCTGTAGTGGTACGAAGCCATGCTATTGGGATAGCTTTGTTTATTATTTCTGAGTCTTTCTTTTTTTTATCAATTTTTTGAGCTTTTTTTCACTCTAGGTTGGCTCCTAGAGTTGAGATTGGTTGTTGTTGGCCTCCTGTGGGGGTTGAGCCTTTGGATCCATGAAAGGTGCCTTTGTTTAATACTGTAGTTTTAATTTCTTCTGGAGTTACTGTGACTTGGGCTCATCGGGCCTTACGTTCAGGTTCATTAGATGAAGTTTTAGTTGGTTTGTTTGCAACTGTTTGTTTGGGTGGGTATTTTACTTATTTGCAGTTGGGTGAATACAAGGCAGCTAGGTTTACTATTGCTGATGGTGTCTATGGTTCTACTTTTTTTGTTGGTACTGGTTTTCATGGTCTCCATGTAATTGTCGGTACTGTATTTTTAAGTGTTTGTTTATGACGAGCTTATATGCTTCATTTTTCTACTGGCCATCACTTTGGTTTAGAGGCAGCCATTTGATATTGACATTTTGTTGATGTAGTTTGAGTTTTTTTATTTATTTGAATATATGTTTGGGGTTCTTGAGGAGTTGCTTGAGATGTTTTTGAACGTCGTTGACAGTAGGAGTGGTGTTGTTTAGCATATTTGGTTTCGGCCCATAAGGTAGGAATAAATAAGTATTATTCCTCCACTCTTTTAGTTGGTTTGGAATGATTTATTTGGGGAGGAGTTGTTAGTTTTGTTTTTTCAATTTTTTTAATAGTAGTAGCTTTAGTACTTGGAAAGAAATCTTTTAAAGATTCTCAGAAAGGTTCTCCTTATGAATGTGGGTTTGATCCTGTGGGATCTGCTCGAAGTTCTTTTTCTCTTCGTTTTTTTCTTTTATCTATTATTTTTTTAATTTTTGACGTTGAAATTGTTTTACTTTTTCCTATAGTTAGAGCTTTAGATATAGGAGTTGGGTATTCTTTAGGTTCTTGTGTTGTTTTTTTAGTGATTTTGTTGGTTGGTCTATTTTATGAGTGATGAGAGGGGTCTTTAGACTGAGTAAAGTAATTATATTGCTGTGTAATTTAATTTTTAATAATTTTAAATGTATGTTTACTCATAGCAACTAGTTTAAAAGGGCATAGTTAAAGAAATAAGAGTATTGGCTAATTAGTATGGATATTTAAAGAAATTATTTGGTAAGTGTTCCTTTAGAGGTAGTACCGAAGGGGAATTAATGAAAGAATTGAAAAGTAAAGTTTAGATCTTGTACCTTTTGCATTATGGGCTATTAATAGAAAAATAGGGAAGTCCTATAATCCTGAAAACTTTCGAGCTACTAACTTTAATTCTCGGTGTGGCATAATCGTAAATAAGAGGTTAGTAGGTGTGACATGCTTTTCGCGATTGTTGATATCTGGTTGGGGGCGAAATGTATATAGTACAGCATAATTAAAATAAAAGCTTTAGGATGAATAATTTATGTGAGGGGGGTGGGGATAAGCTCGCTCCCTATAATGAAAAGGTTGAAATTATTTTTAGGGGAAGTGGGCTTAGAGACAGCCATCTATTAGAGTAAGTTATTTTTCACTTATTTTTTTATAAATATTAGATTTTTGTTTCTTTTAGTAGCCCCCTAATGGGTTTAATTTTAAACTTTTGTGGTTAGAATAGCATGAGTAGTGGTTGCTTAGAAAAATTTATGAATACAGGAATGTGAAATAATAAATTAAGAATCTATTTTAGGTTAATATAAGGAACTCGGCAATAATGGACTCCGCCTGTTTAATAAAAACATGGCCCCTTGAATTTTAAAATATAGGGGGTCGGGCCTGCCCGGTGAAGTATTTCTTTAAACGGCCGCTGTAATGGGTGCGAAGGTAGCATAATCTCTTGCCCTTTAATTGGGGGATTGTTGAATGGTTTGACGAGGGTCCTTCTGTCTCATATTAAAATAATGAAATTAACTTTTAAGTGAAAAGGCTTAAATGTAAGGGTTAGACGAGAAGACCCCGTGGAGTTTTGCTATGTTTTTAATTTTTGAAGTTAAATAACATAGATTTGGTTGGGGCAACAGAGGAGTAAAAAAAACCTCCATCTTTACTAATAACTTATAGGATCCGCTAGTGGGCGATTAAAAGGAAAGTTACCCCGGGGATAACAGCGTAATCTTTTTTGAGAGTTCTTATCGAAAAAAGGGTTTGCGACCTCGATGTTGGATTAGGACATCCTCAGGGTGCAGCAGCTCTGAAAGGTGGGTCTGTTCGACCTTTAAAGTCCTACATGATCTGAGTTTAGACCGGCGAAAGCCAGGTCGGTTTCTATCTTCCCTTTATAAATTTAATTTGCTTGTACGAAAGGACTGTGAATTACTGATATTTTATCAGATAATTAGGAGAATGTTAATTTTTAAATAAATAAATTTTATGTTTATAAAAATATATTAAGTCTAAGGGTGTGAAGAGAGCATCCCCCGGTGCAAACGGGGGGGTCGGATGTGCATTTCCTCCGTTAGGTCAATAAGGATCTAGTTTAATTCAGATCGCCGAACTTCAAACTCGGAGGTGGAATAATTTGAGTTCCGATCTTTGAATTAAATTAAGGTTTTGTAGTTTATAAAAACACCTCACTTACAATGAGGAAAAGAATTAATTGATTCCGGAACTTAGCTTTTGTAGTATAAATAGTATATTAGTCTTCCAAACTGAGGGTTCTCTACTGGGACAGAAGCTATAGTGTTTGGTTCTGGCTCTTAGTTAATTTTCTCTTATGGAACATATGGTAATTTAAGTGTTGTGTGAGTAGTTGCATAATTTAGTAATATTTTTTCTATAAGGTAAAATATTATGATTTATGCGTAGTATCAGATGATCGATGACGCTTAGAGAAATCCACAACTCCAATGGGAAGTTTTGAACAATTTTCGCAAGAAAGATTCAGTAATAGAGATTATTAAATAAAGGTGGTTAATAAGGTGCCAGCATCCGCGGTCAAACCTTTGCCTTAAGTTAACTTTTACGGGGGCTTAAATATGGGTTAAAAATTAAATATAGAAGATCTTGGAAATGCAGGAGCGGTGGAATGTGTAGGTACACTAAGATCTATAGCTTCTATAAATTTGAAGCCCAGATAATTTAGTATTTAGAGACCGGGGATAGATATCCCGTTATTGCTAAGTGTAAATTTTTATGCCTGGGGACTACGAACTTTTGTTTAAAACTTAAAGAACTTGGCGGTGCTCTAAATCCTGTCAGGGGAGCTTGACGCTTAATTCGATGAACCACGGGTACCTTACCCTTTCTTGAAGAGACAGTTCGTATACCGCCGTTGTCAGTTCTTTCTTAATGGAAATAGAAGAGAGCTTAAACAATGTACCTTTTGATAGTTATACTTGGTGACTTCAGGTAACGTGCGGCTTATGAAAGGGGGTTAGTTTGGCTACAATTTTTTAAAATACGAATCAAGACTTGAAATAGGCTTGTGAAGGTGGACTTGACAGTAAGTTTCTCAATTAAAAGGATCTGAATGCGTTCTTGGGGTGCGTACAAACCGCCCGTCACTCCCGGCAATATAAAAAACTGGGATAAGTCGTAACATGGTAGGTGTACCGGAAGGTGTACCTAGACTAAGGCTGCCTTAGTTTATAAAAATATTGGTCTTGTAAACCGAAGTTAGCGTAGTTTCGTTAGGTGGCTAATGTTTTATTTATATTGTAGGGTTTGTGGCGGTAAGCTAATAAAGGCGATCGGGCTCATGCCCCGAAAGTAACTACGGGAAGTTCGAGTTTCGCCACATATAGGGTTGTGCCCTAGTTTAACAACAGAACATTGGACTTGCACTTCAAAAGTAAGGGTCTATTCCCTTGGTCGCATTTGTGCACAGATTTGTTTTCTAGATTTGACGACCAGAATTTTAATGTATTTCCATCTTTTATTGTATTATTTGTTGATTTTTTGATTCCTAGTTTGTTTATTAGTTCTTTTTTTTTTCATGGTTTTAAAAATAGTCCCTTAGGGTTAGTTTATCTTTTAAAGAGTTGAGTATGAGGTTTTGTAAAAATTAGTAATAGAGTTCGCTTGGGCGGATTTTCTTTGTTAGTGAGTTCCCTCTTTTTATTTATTTTTTTTAATAATTTAATAGGTTTATTTCCTTATGTTTTTAGTTGAACATCTCACGTATCTTTGTCTTTTTCTATGTCTGTCCCATTTTGGCTTAGGTTATTAATTTCTAGTTTTTTATGGCATTGAGGGGCAGTTCTTGCTCATTGTTATCCGGGTGGTGCTAGTTTATTTATGATGTTGATTTTAGTATTAGGGGAAACTATTAGAATTTTTTTACGTCCTTTTTCTTTGGCTTTACGTTTGGCAGTTAATATAACTGCTGGTCATGTTTTTGTTGGGCTAATATCCAAAGGTGTAGTTATAGGTCTAGTTTTTGATATAAGAGTTTTATTATTGATAGTTTGTCTTATATTATTGATTGGTTTATTTATGGCTGAAATAGTTGTATGTTTAATTCAAGCATTAGTTTTTGCTATACTTCTTACTTTATATGGTAATGAGCATCCTTTGGTTTCTTCATTTAACGAGAATGATCAACTCTCATTTTATTTTACAAAACTAGCAGAGAAACTAGTTATTAAAAATCTTTAAGTTTTAGGTTCGGGGAAAAGTGGTATCGATCTCGGGCTTCTAACCTTAGGATTAAGCGGTTGGATTCCGTTTTTTTCCCTGTTATGTTAATGCGGGTTTCTTTGGCTCCATCTTCTTTTGTTTTTTTGGTTTCATCGATTGGTGGAATTATGCTAAGAGTATCTAGAGATAATTGAATTGGGGTTTGATTTGGTTTAGAATTAAATTTAATTGGATTTCTTCCTTTTATACTTGGGGAGGCTCGAAGTTCAGAGGTAGAATCTGTTGTAAAGTATTTTTTAGTACAAGTTATTGGTTCGGCTTTATTTTTATCTGGAATTTTACTTTTAATGAATCTGGATGGTCAAATTGGTGTTAGTGAAATTCAATCGTATAAGTTTGGTTGGTTGGCATGAATAGGAATACTTATCAAACTTGGAGTGGCTCCTTTTCATTTTTGGGTTCCTGCTAGTTTAGCTGGAGTTTCTTGAATTTGTTGTTTTTTATTAAGAACTATTCAGAAAGTAGTTCCTTTAGTATTTTTGGTGTTTTTTGATTTATACTGATGGGCTGGTATTTTTATTGGTGGAGCAAGTAGAATAGTTGGTGGAGTTGGAGGACTTAACCAAACCCAACTTCGTCCTTTATTAGGTTATTCTTCTATTGGTCATATAGGTTGAACTTTAGGAGGATTAAAGTCTGGTGGTTCTTTAGTTGGGGGGTTTTATTTTTTATGTTACTCATATGTATCAATAGGGTTATTTTTATATTTAAGGGTTTTAGGTGTATATTATTTAAAATCTTTTACTCAGGCTTTTCTGGGGATGAGGCATTTTAGGGTTTTATATTTTGGGTTATTTATTTTATCATTGGGCGGGTTTCCGCCATTTCTAATATTTTTAGGAAAAGTAGTTGTTTTGTTTAGTCTTTTAAATACACCTTTATTAATTCCTTTATTTTTATTAGGATCTTTAATTAGGATATACTACTATTTAAGAATAGTTTTTGTTTGATTAAGCTCTCGTGTAATAGTAAGTTTAAGAGTTGAAGTAAATGAGGAAATGTTTAGTTTAGTAGGTCTTTCAATTTTAATTAGACAATTAATTTTTAGTTTTTCTGCCATAGTGGTAATGTTTGCGGGTTGGTTATATGTTGGTGCCATGGCGTAATCGTTCAATAATTTTAAAAAATCTTTCTGCCTCTCTTTATGACCTGCCGGCCCCGCCAAACCTTTCAGTTTGGTGGAATTTTGGTTCTTTACTTGGTTTGTCTTTAGTAATTCAAATTGGCACTGGTTTGTTTCTTTCTATACATTATACTGCCAATGTAGAGATAGCTTTTTCTTCTATTATGCATATTATGCGTGATGTTAACTATGGATGGCTTTTGCGTGGTGGGCACGCTAACGGTGCTTCTATGTTTTTTTTTTGTTTGTATTGTCATGTAGGTCGTGGAATTTATTATGGGTCTTTTACTTATATTAAAGTTTGGGTGACTGGGGTTCTTCTTTTTTTCCTTGTGATATTAACTGCTTTTTTAGGTTATGTTCTTCCTTGGGGACAGATGTCTTTTTGGGGTGCAACTGTTATTACTAATATGTTATCAGCTGTTCCTTATGTTGGTAATAGAATAGTAATATGGATTTGAGGCGGGTTTTCTATTAGAAACGCTACTCTTCTTCGTTTTTATACTTTTCATTTTGTTATTCCTTTTGTAATTATGGGAATGAGGGCTCTTCATATATTGTTATTACATGAAACTGGCTCTAATAACCCTTTAGGGGTATGTAGGGATTCTTGTAAGATTCCATTTCATATTTACTATACTGTAAAGGATATTGTTGGGGTTATTTTTTTTTTTTTGATTATGGGTCTTGTTACTTTGTTTTTCCCTTCTTTATTTTTGGATCCACAAAATTTTATCCCTGCTAACCCGATGTCTACCCCTATTCATATTCAGCCAGAGTGATATTTTCTTTTTGCTTATACAATTTTGCGTTCAGTTCCAAATAAAGCTGGTGGGGTATTGGCTTTATTAGGTTCTATTCTAGTTCTTTTAATTCTTCCTATATTTCCATTGAGTAAGTGTCGAGGATTTCAGTTTTACCCATTAAGGCAGATCATTTTTTGATGTTTTATTGTTAGTTTTTTAATATTAACTTGAATTGGTTCTTGTCCAGTTGCTTCTCCATATCAGGAAATAGGTCAATATGTCTCTGTAGTATATTTTATTTGTTATCCTTTATTTGGAGTTAGACAATTGTGTTGAGATTGATTAATTTGAGGGGATAATAATTTATAGTATAAATGATAATGAGGTTGAAGTTTAAAGAACGTTTAGTTGTTACCTAAAAGGTGTGGGTTAATTATTCTCACCAGCTTCGAATGAGTAGTTTTATGGAAACTTGTTTGATATTGGTTAACGAAAATTTTAATTTTCATAGTTTATGAGGGTGGTAGTTTCTTTTTTAGTTACTTATATTTTTATTTTGGCTGGTGTGGCTTATTTTACTTTGTTAGAGCGGAAAGGGTTAGGCTATTTTCAGCGCCGTAAAGGGCCGAATAAAGTAGGTTTTATTGGTGTTTTTCAGCCCTTAGCTGATGCTTTAAAATTGTTTTTAAAAGAGTTTATTATCCCTAAACGTTCTAATAAATATTGTTTTGTTATAGCTCCTGTTTTTACTCTAATAATTTCTCTTCTTCTTTGACATGCTTTTCCTTCTTTTTATCCTAGAACTTGTTTAGGTTGAGGTATTTTATATGTTTTATGTGTTTCTTCTTTAAATGTTTATGGCACTATAATTTCTGGTTGGTCCTCTAATTCTAAGTATGCTTTGCTTGGTGCTATACGTGCTGTTGCTCAAACTATTTCTTATGAGGTAAGGATAAGTTTGTTTATCTTATTTGTTGTAATTTTATACGGAAGGTTTGATTTGTATAGAATTAGAGAAAAATCTTTTATAGTATGGGTTTTGTTTCCTCCTTTATTTTTTCAATTTTTGGCTAGTGTATTAGCTGAAACTAATCGAGCTCCTTTTGATTTAGCTGAAGGGGAGTCTGAGCTGGTTTCTGGCTTTAATGTTGAGTATAGGGGAGGTGGATTTGCTCTTATTTTTATGGCGGAATATGCTAATATTCTTTTTATGAGTACTTTAGTAAGTGTTTTATGGTTGGGAGGGTTTAGTGTAGGTTCTCCTTTACTTCTTGGAGTAAAGACTTTGTTTATTTCTTTTTTTTTTATTTGAAGTCGCGCTACTCTTCCTCGACATCGATATGATTTGTTAATAGCTTTGACTTGGAAGTCTTTTCTTCCTATAGCCTTGATTGGGTTATTGGTGGTTGTTAGGTTTAAGGCTTTAGCTTCTTTTTTATTGTTTTAATTGGATCAGATGTCCGATTTAGGTGTTGGGCTTTTAACCTAATTATGGTGGGATACTGCCTCTGATTAAGTACAGGTGAAGATGTTTTAATATTGAAGTCTATAGTTTATTTAATACCTATAAAGTAAGTATAGTTTTATAAAAATTGGTGCACACAATAGTATACAATATTATTGGGGCACATTTCATCCCACTGCGTCTGTGGGGTGGATTATTATGAGCTTGGCTTGACGGCCAGGGGCAGATGCAGTTCGCCGGAATTACGAATTAATGACGCGTGTATTAGTGAACCTTGACGGCACGTACACACCCTTTTATTTTTAAAAAATATAAAAATTTAAAGGTTTATGATGGGTAAATTGTTACACCCCCCCCCATGGGGGGGGGGGGGGGGGGGGGGGGGGGGAAAAATGGGTAGGTGCGTGAGTTCAATTCACGTCTAGAGATTTATCGCCGGAGCCCCCCGAGTGCCCTCAAGAGGGAGCGGGAGGTGAAAATCGAAAGAGCGAGACGCCCCACCCGAGTTATGTATAGAGAGACACCCCCGAGCCCGGCTCTTACCGATGGCGCTACGGAGGGTTAACGGATGGATGTTTATTCTCTTGTTTGTGGTGTTTCTCAGGGTGAGTAGATGATGGACTAGAATAATTATATTAGGCCTTTAAATACGAAGATGTATTTGAAGGCCTAATATAGCAAGTTTAAGCTTATTTAGGTTAAATTAATAAATTGTTATTTATCTAAAATTTGTTTTGATTTTTTAGTTGTGAAATGTTGATTATTTTAAAAATCGATTGATCTAATACCGGCAATTTAGTTTATTTTTTTTTTTTTAAAGGATTTTTAAGGTTTTTTGTATTTTTGGAGTTTGACTTGTTTTTACGCTGATTTAAAAATTATCGATATAATTTTTTTAAATTTTAATTTTATAAAATGAAAAATTTGATTTTTTGTGAAAAAAAATGAAAAATAATGTTTTTTTTTGATCTTTATTGACGTTTTTAAAATTTCTTGGGATTTTTGAGTTATTTTTAAATTTTAAAAATGTAAGTTTTTTTAGGTTTTTATTTTTTAATTTTTATTAATTATAATTTATTTAGGGTTTTTTGGGTTGTTTTTTTTATAGTTTTTATTTGTTACTCAGGTTTTTGGGGTGTTAATTATTGAAATTTTTATTTTATAGACTTATTATTATAAATAATTACTTAAATTATGGGAGTAAATTTTGGATCTTTGCCTCTGACCCCCCTTTTATTGTTTTTTGTGAAAATGGCTTGTTTTTACGTTAATGTAAAAAAAAATGAGTAAAAAAAATTTTCTAGAATTTCAATTATATAAGGAACCGTTAAAAAAGGTTTTTATTTTTTAATTTTTATTAATTATAATTTATTTAGGGTTTTTTGGGTTGTTTTTTTTATAGTTTTTATTTGTTACTCAGGTTTTTGGGGTGTTAATTATTGAAATTTTTATTTTATAGACTTATTATTATAAATAATTACTTAAATTATGGGAGTAAATTTTGGATCTTTGCCTCTGACCCCCCTTTTATTGTTTTTTGTGAAAATGGCTTGTTTTTACGTTAATGTAAAAAAAAATGAGTAAAAAAAATTTTCTAGAATTTCAATTATATAAGGAACCGTTAAAAAAGGTTTTTATTTTTTAATTTTTATTAATTATAATTTATTTAGGGTTTTTTGGGTTGTTTTTTTTATAGTTTTTATTTGTTACTCAGGTTTTTGGGGTGTTAATTATTGAAATTTTTATTTTATAGACTTATTATTATAAATAATTACTTAAATTATGGGAGTAAATTTTGGGTACCTACACTCCGCCGGGTTGAACGGGCTACTTTGATGTGGTAGAATATGTAGTGATAAGCTTCGAGTGTAATAATCAAAAAGTAGTTTAATTAAAATACCTGCTTTGGGAGTGGATGATTTGGGGTACCAACTTTTTGATGTTTAATTTTGTGTATTGGCTTGGAGTTTAACGTTTGGTGAGGTTTTTTAGTAAAATAAGTTTAGAGGCTTTAGTAATTTTTGGTTTGGGTGGTGCATTTTTTAGCATAAATACTGTTGGGGTTAGATCTGATTGCAAGGATAAACAATATTTTATTGGGTTTTGATTGTGCGGAATTTTTTCTTTTTGTTCTTTATTTTTATTACACCAGCCTACTTTGTCTATATGTTCTGTTAGGGATTGAGCATTAATGGATAGAGTATCAGCTTGTTTAGTAATTTTAACTATATGAATTGTTTCTCTTTGTTTTTTAGCTAGTCATGGGGATAGTGTTTCTTGAAGTACTGGAACTTTTAGTTTTGTTTCTTTAATACTTTTTATAGTTGGAGTTTTGGTTGTGGCTTTTTCTAGTAGGTTTTTTTCTTTGTTTTATATTTGTTTTGAATTAGTTTTATTACCTATATTGTATTTAATTTTAGGATGAGGTTATCAACCTGAACGTTTGCAAGCTACTATATATATAATACTATATACTGTTGGAGCTTCTTTACCTTTATTGAGAGGTTTAATTTATATTTACTCTTCTAGGGGCTCTCTTTATTTTCTTTTATTTCCTGTAATTATTAATAGTGAGGTTTTAGGTGGTTGAGAAATAATTTTTCTTCTTGCTTTTCTTGTTAAGTTACCAATATTTGGTTTCCATTTATGGCTTCCTAAGGCTCATGTTGAAGCCCCTGTGGCTGGTTCTATGATTTTAGCTGGAGTGCTGTTGAAATTAGGTGGTTATGGGATTATTCGTGTTTCTCCTTATCTTGGGATTACTTTTAGTGGTCTATTATATGAGATTATTATGTCTGTTTCTTTGGTTGGCGGTGTTCTTACTAGGTTTATTTGTTTGCGTCAATATGATATTAAGGCTTTAGTAGCTTATTCTTCAGTAGGGCATATGAGGCTTGTTTTAGGGGGTTTGTTATCTAATAGAAGTTGGGGTTGGCAGGGTGCTTTAATGATAATGATTGCTCATGGTCTTTGTTCTTCTGGTTTATTTGCTTTTTGTGGATACAGCTATAAGTGAGCTGGTTCGCGTAGTCTTATTCTTTGTAAAGGTATAATAAGTGTAGCTCCTATCATATCTTTGTGATGATTTCTTCTAAGAGTTGTTAATATAGCTGCACCTCCTTCTCTTAATTTGGTTAGTGAAGTTATACTAATTTCTTCTATTGTTTTTTTTTCTTATTGGTCAATTATTCCTTTATTTATTATAGGTTTTATAGCTGCTGTATATTCTTTATATCTTTTTACTTCTAGTCAACATGGTAGTTGTCCTCTACATTTAAAATCTCAGGATATTGATGTTCTTATTCCTTGTTTAGTGGGGTTTTTACATTGGGCTCCGGTTAATTTATTAGTTTTAATAATTGATGATTTGTGGGGTGGTGTTTAACCTTTTATGGTGTAAAGCACGAAGGGTTTTCATCCCTTAGGTGCCTTTTGTGGCTGAGAGGTGGTTTTGTTCTTTGGAAGAGAGTTCGCCTTGAAAGCGGATTAGGGTGTTCGATTCATCACAAAACTTTAAGGTAAGTAGCTTAAAGTTTAGAGCGTGGTCTTGAAGCGGCTTTGGTGAGGAATTCCTCCTAACCTGAATTTGTTTTGTTGGTTTGGAA